GTTATCATAGCTTATTTAAAGCATAGCACTGAAAATGTTAAGACGGATTACACACCTGTTAACACAAGGTCTTGGTCTTAAACCTCTTATTACTTTAACCCCTAATTATACATGCAAGACTCACCATAACAGTGAAACAGCCCTCCCCAACAGGCCAGGAGCAGGCATCAGGCACTAGCCCAAAACGCCAAGCAACAATTTAAGCCACACCCCCACGGGTAAACAGCAGTAGTTAGTATTAGGCCATAAGCGAAAGCTTGACCTAGCAAGGGGTGTCTTTCAAGGGCCGGTTAATCTCGTGCCAGCGACCGCGGTTACACGACAGACCCAAAATAATATTCCCGGCGTAAAGCACAACTAAATCACTAGTTCACCCCTTAAAGATGAAGCCCAGCTAGGCTGTAAAAAGCCATAAGCCACACTAACCCCTTTAAGAACACACAACTTTAACTTGTGAAAGTCAGGACACAAACTAAGATTAGATACCCTACTATGCCTGACCCCAACATGGCAATTAAATAACCAATTGCCCGCCAAATAACTACGAGTAAAAACTTAAAATTTAAAAGACTTGACGGTACCTCAAAACAACCTAGAGGAGCCTGTCTAATAACCGATACCCCACGATCAACCCGACCCTTTCTAGCCAACAGTCTATATACCGCCGTCGCCAGCTTACCTTATGAAAGAAACAAAGTGAGCCTAATAGTCCAACACTAACACGACAGGTCGAGGTGTAACTCATGAACGGGCTCAGATGGGCTACATTTTCTAACCCAGAAAATACGAATAACCTATGAAACTAGAAACTGAAGGCGGATTTAGCAGTAAGCTAAGAACAAAATACTTAGCTGAAATAAGCGCAATGAGGTGCGTACACACCGCCCGTCATCCCTGTCAAAACACAATAAAACTACATAAAAATTAATACCACCCAAAACAGGGCAAGTCGTAACATGGTAAGTGTACTGGAAAGTGTACTTAGAAACAAAAAGTAGCTTACAAAAAGCATTCGACCTACACTCGAAAGACATTTCATAATCTTTTTGAGCTAAACTCATTACACACACACAAACATCTAAATTAAATTAAACAAACCATTTGATAAACCTAGTAGATGCGATCAAACAGTAATAAATCATCACAAGTACCGCAAGGGAAAACATTAAGCAGTATACAGCAAAGATTAAAACTTGTACCTTTTGCATCATGGTTTAGCAAGTAACCAAGGACAAGAAGAATCACAGCCCCTACCCCGAAACCAGATGAGCTACTATAAAGCAGCCCGTGGGGCACACCCTTCTCTGTAGCAAAAGAGTGGGAAGACTTAATAGTAGAAGTGAAACGCTTACCGAATCTGGAGATAGCTGGCTACCCATAAAGGAATATAAGTTCCACTTTAGACCAGTAAATCACACTTAATCACCTAAAGATAATCAATAGGGGTACAGCTCTATTGAAACAGGATACAACCTGAATTTGAAAGCTCACCCACCACTAAACCACCAGTAGGCCTTCAAGCAGCCACCACACACAATATCGTTAAAGAATTAATAATATAATCCTTATACTAACCAAAAACTTCAAACAAACTAAAGGTAGACCCATATCTATGGGTATTATTATGCTAAAACTAATAATAAGACAACCTCTCTATTACGTACCTATCAGCTAAAACGGATACCCCACTAGCAATTAACAGACCACAAAAGGTAAAAACAAACCAATATTCATCTAAAACAAACTGTGACCCCGACACAGGCACGTATCAAAGAAAGATTAACCATTGTAAAAGGAACTCGGCAACCAAAAACCCCAACTGTTTAACAAAAACATAACCTTTAGCCACTAACAAGTATTAAAGGCAACGCCTGCCCGGTGAACAATTAAACGGCCGCGGTACCCTAACCGTGCAAAGGTAGCATAATCATTTGTCTACTAATTATAGACCAGTATGAAAGGCAAAATGAGGGTTTAACTGTCTCTTACAACGGATCAATTAAACTGATCTACCAGTAAAAAAGCTGGAATATTACCATAAGACCAGAAGACCCTGTGAAGCTTAAAATAAACTATTAAACCATATAATAACTACTTTCGGTTGGGGCGACCTTGGAAACAAAAAGAACTTCCAACAACACACTCCCAGACACACAGGCCCACAAGCCACTAAACGACCCAGCTTCTAAGCTGATAAATGAACCAAGTTACTCCAGGGATAACAGCGCCATCTTCTTCAAGAGCCCATATCAAAAAGAAGGTTTACGACCTCGATGTTGGATCAGGACATCCTAATGGTGTAGCCGCTATTAAGGGTTCGTTTGTTCAACGATTAACAGTCCTACGTGATCTGAGTTCAGACCGGAGTAATCCAGGTCGGTTTCTATCTATGATTAGCTTTATCTAGTACGAAAGGATCGATAAAGCAAAGCCTATACTAAAAGCATGCTTTACCAAAAGATAAAAAAATTAACATCAATATAAACATCATTAAACCAAGATAAGGTTAATTAAGATATGTCCTCAATAATAAACTTAACCCTGTTAAACACTATTAACTCACTACTCTACGTCCTATCAATTCTAATAGCCGTTGCATTCCTCACCTTACTAGAACGAAAACTACTAGGATACATACAACATCGTAAAGGGCCTAACTTAGTAGGCCCATTAGGCCTACTACAGCCCATCGCAGATGGGCTAAAACTAATCACAAAAGAAGCAACTAAGCCAACTATATCCTCACCAATCCTATTCACCATATCCCCAATTCTAGCCCTAACTCTCGCACTAACATCATGAGCACCACTACCAATACCAACCCCCCTTACTAACATAAATCTGGGTATGCTATTTATCATGGCAATATCCGGCATATTCACCTATACAATCCTATGATCAGGATGATCATCTAACTCAAAATACCCCCTCATTGGGGCAATACGGGCAGTAGCACAGATTATCTCATATGAAGTCACACTTGGGCTGATTATTATCTCAATAGCCACCTTAACCGGTGGCTATTCACTTACAACATTTTCAGAGACACAAGAACACCTGTGATTATTAATCCCATCGTGACCCCTTGCCATAATATGATTCACATCAACCTTAGCAGAAACCAACCGATCACCCTTTGACCTAACAGAGGGTGAGTCAGAACTAGTCTCGGGGTTCAACGTAGAATTCTCAGCCGGTCCATTTGCCCTTCTGTTCCTAGCAGAATACACTAACATCCTACTAATAAACACCCTATCAGCCACAATATTTATTAACCCCGGCACAATACACCCACAACTATTCACAACCAACCTTATACTTAAAACTTTACTTCTAACTGTTGTATTCCTATGGACTCGTGCCTCATACCCACGATTCCGTTACGATCAGCTAATGCACCTTTTATGAAAGCAATATCTTCCCATAACCCTAGCTATATGCCTACTTAACGCCTCTTCGTCCTCAACACTATGCGGAACCCCCCCACAATGGAGGCGTGCCCGAGCAGGGACTACATTGATAGAGTAGACACGGAACTAAGACTCCCACCTCCCAAAAAAAGTAACTCTCCTAGGACCCCCCCCCTACCCCCCCCCACAAATTTTAACCCAATTTCCCGGACTATAATGTATCTCTTATATTATGTCTTTATTTCACTATGTATAATCATACATTAATGATTTGCCTCACGCCTATTGAACCGGAATTATACTATAATTATTTGTATATAAAAGTGGGATATTACATGAAATTTGTCTCCACATTTCCAGACGTTCCATGGTAGCAGGGATATTAATTATTAGTAATCATGACTATCCTGTTCCAAGTGGTGTCCCATGCTCTAGTCCTGCCCGTGAAATCCTCTATCCTTCCATCATTAACACACAGTCCCGCTTTTCACGTCCATATATTGTAACTCCTCCATTGATGTTCTTTCCAAGACCGCTGGTTACACCTTCAAGATCATCTCAATGGCCCGGAACCATCCCTCCCTACTAGCTTTTTCCAAGGCCTTTGGTCGCACCCGTTATATTGGTACATATCACCTCATGTTCTTATCAGCCTGCTCGCTCCACCCCTGGTATTCCTTTTTATCTCTACCTTTCACCTGACACCCATATATGCTCGTTACCGTTCCCCTCACCGGGGTAGACCATTTAGTCCGGGTGGAGCTATATTCTTGGCCTAGCATATTCCCTATATGGCAATAATTCTTAATGCTTGTTTGACATATTTTTTCCTTGACCCAAAATTTTCATTATTTTATTATTAAATATTTGCCGGTGATTGTGCTTTTTTTTCACTCCAATTTTTAAAATTGAAGCTACAGCAATCCGACAATACTATAATATAATAAGCGCCCATAAATTTCACAATAAAATATTTTCACACGTATGCATCCAAAATCCCGCCCCGCCCCACGACTAAAAAAAAAGTTAGTATAAAATTTTCAAACACATTTTAAATGTCCCGTATTTTACCCTTTTTACCCCCACAGAGAGTTCAAGTGTCAAAATCACCCCCCCAACAAAAATAGTTATCCCGCCTACATTACACACCAAAACCCGAATTTTTATATATATTAAGGTAGCAAAACCAGGCCATGCAAAAGGCTTAAAACCTTAACATAGATGTTCAAATCATCTCCTTAATACTAGAAAGCCTAGGTTCGAACTAGGGCCAGAAAGCCCAAAACTTTCTATACTGCCAGTATACTACCTTCTAAAGTAGGGTCAGCTAAATAAGCTATCGGGCCCATACCCCGAAAATGCCACATAGGCCCCTACTAATTAACCCAATATCATGACTAATAATTTCAACAAGCATCATATTAAGCACATTATTAATCACTATTGCTACACACTGACTCATAACATGAGTGTGCTTAGAGATCAATACACTATCAATAACCCCCCTAATATCAAAATCAAACCACCCACGGGCAACAGAAGCGGCAACAAAATACTACCTAATCCAAACAGTAGCCTCTACAGCCATACTATTTGCAGCTACCATAAACGCCATAAATACCGCTAACTGAGAGATTAACCTCACAGTAGAGCCAATATCAATGACTATTATCACATTAGCCCTGATAATAAAAATAGCAGCAGCTCCATTCCACTTTTGACTACCCGAAGTTTCCCAAGGGACAACAACCATAACGACTCTTACCATTTTAACCTGACAAAAAATCGCACCACTAACAATTCTACTAATAACCCACCATAACATAAATAATACAGCCCTACTAACATCAGCAATCCTCTCTGTTATTATTGGGGGCCTAGGGGGTCTAAATCAAACTCAACTACGAAAACTAATAGCCTTCTCATCCATCGCCCACACAGGGTGAATCTTAGCAACCATCGCCACAGCACCGCACATCTCAATATTAACATTCCTGGTGTATTCCACGGCCACAATCCCGGCGTTCATGTCAATGAACCTCTCGTCATCAATAACAATCAAAGACGCAGGAACAATATGAACCTCCTCCCCTTACCTAATAATCGTTGTCTCTATAACCATTCTTTCCTTGGGGGGGCTTCCACCAATAACCGGGTTCATACCTAAATGACTAATCTTGAATAAAATAATCTCTACAGGAATAAACATTGAAGCAATCACAATGGCCATGGCCTCCCTACTTAGTCTCTATATCTACATACGACTAACCTATGTATCATCAATAACCATGCTCCCGCACACAACACTAACACCAATAAAATGACGTACCCGTAACAAAAAACACAAAATAATAACCGCCATACTTACCACAATAACAGTACTACTCCTGCCAATATCACCCAACATATAGAAACTTAAGTTATATTTAAACTAGAAGCCTTCAAAGCTCCAAAAAAAGGCCACTTTAGTTTCTGATATAGAACTTGCAAAATATTACATCATCTGATTGCAATACAGATATTTTAATTAAACTAAAGTTCCCTAGGTTAGTGGGCTTTGATCCCACAATAAACTAATTAACAGATAGCCGTCCAAACCGGCGGACTTTAACCTAGCTTCTCCGTTTTTGGCCGGGAGAGAAAAACGGAGAAACCCCGGGCAGCTGCCAACTTCAGATTTGCAGTCTGACATGATTACACCTCGAGGTTTGGCAGTAAGGATCTCTCCTATGTGTAATTTTACAGATTACCGCTTAATTCGGCCATACTACCCGTGTTTATTACTCGTTGACTATTCTCAACTAACCACAAAGATATTGGAACCCTTTACCTCCTGTTTGGGGCGTGATCCGGCCTAATTGGGGCCTGCCTTAGCATCCTAATACGAATGGAGCTGACCCAGCCCGGCTCCTTATTGGGAAGCGACCAGATTTTTAACGTCTTAGTTACAGCCCATGCATTCATCATAATCTTCTTTATAGTCATGCCTATTATAATCGGCGGTTTTGGTAACTGACTTATTCCAATAATAATCGGAGCCCCAGACATAGCATTCCCGCGAATAAACAACATAAGCTTTTGACTCTTACCACCAGCCCTCCTCCTTCTTCTGTCGTCTTCTTATGTAGAAGCAGGTGCGGGAACCGGATGAACTGTGTATCCGCCACTATCAGGAAACCTGGTGCACTCAGGCCCATCAGTTGATCTAGCAATTTTCTCTCTACACTTGGCAGGGGCCTCCTCCATCCTGGGAGCAATTAATTTCATTACAACATGCATCAATATAAAACCCAAATCTATACCTATATTTAACATCCCATTATTTGTGTGATCCGTATTAATCACCGCTATCATACTACTTTTAGCTCTGCCAGTATTAGCGGCAGCAATCACAATACTTCTAACTGACCGAAATATTAACACCTCTTTTTTTGATCCGTGCGGGGGTGGAGACCCGGTATTATTCCAACACCTGTTCTGATTTTTTGGACACCCAGAAGTCTACATTCTCATCTTGCCAGGGTTTGGTATTATTTCAAGTATTATCACATTCTACACTGGGAAGAAAAACACATTTGGTTATACAAGCATAATCTGAGCAATAATATCCATTGCCGTACTGGGCTTTGTAGTATGAGCCCACCACATGTTTACAGTAGGACTAGATATTGACAGTCGAGCTTATTTTACGGCAGCAACAATAATTATTGCAATCCCAACAGGAATTAAGGTATTCGGCTGACTAGCCACTCTCACAGGAGGCGAAATTAAGTGACAAACCCCAATCTACTGGGCCCTGGGGTTTATTTTCTTATTCACTGTGGGAGGGATAACCGGAATTATCCTAGCTAACTCATCACTAGACATTGTACTTCACGATACCTATTATGTTGTAGCACACTTCCACTACGTTCTCTCTATGGGAGCTGTGTTTGCCATTATAGGAGGACTAACACATTGATTTCCCCTATTTACAGGGTACACATTAAACCAAACAATAACAAAAACCCAATTCTGAGTAATATTTGTTGGAGTAAATATAACCTTCTTCCCACAACACTTCCTTGGCCTATCAGGTATACCCCGACGGTACTCAGACTTCCCTGATGCCTTCACCCTGTGAAACACAGTTTCATCAATCGGTTCCACTATCTCACTAATTGCAGTACTAATAACCCTATTCATTGTATGAGAAGCATTTACCCATAAACGAGAACTTCAACCACTATTAGGAAAAAAAACTCATGTAGAGTGATTCTATGGCACACCACCACCACATCACACACACACAGAACCCACATTCATACTAAATAACACATATGCCCCAATCCGAGACTTTATTTCATATATAGAGTGGCCTTGACCCGAGAAAAGACAGACTAAACTGCCATCTGTTAATTTCAAGTTAACCGCATACTTATGCTTTCTTCCCGAGAACCTAGTAAACATAATTACGCGGCTTTGTCGTAGCCGAATCACAACCCATGTGGTACTCAATGCCACATGCAGGCCAACTATCACTTCAAGAAGCGGCAGGACCTACAATAGAAGAAGTCATCTTTTTACACGACCATGTTCTTTTACTCACATGCTTAATATCCCTGGTAATCACAATATTCACTATTACCGCAATTACTTCAACCTTTACCCACAACGACCCAACAGAAGAAGTAGAACAACTAGAAGCAGCCTGGACAGCTGCCCCTATTATAATCTTAATTCTAACAGCCCTGCCATCAGTACGATCCCTATATCTTATAGAAGAAGTGTTTGACCCATATTTAACCATCAAAGCAACAGGACACCAATGATACTGAAATTACGAGTACTCAGATGAAACCCAAATCTCATTCGACTCATACATGATTCAAACAAAAGACTTACAAGCCGGCTCGCCACGACTACTTGAAGTAGACCACCGCATAGTCATACCAGCAGGCCTACAAACTCGAATTGTCGTAACTGCGGAAGATGTACTTCACTCATGAGCAGTACCATCTCTCGGGGTAAAAGTAGATGCGGTCCCAGGACGCCTAAATCAAATCCCACTAGCCACATCACGAACAGGCATTTTCTTTGGTCAATGCTCTGAAATTTGTGGTGCAAATCACAGCTTTATACCCATTGTAGTAGAGTCTATTCCATTATACTATTTCGAACAGTGATTAGCATCAGAACAATCACTAAGAAGCTTTTATAGCATTAGCCTTTTAAGTTGAAGAAGAAACATACTTTCCTTAGTGATATGCCACAGCTAGACACGATCTACATCATATTAATTTACCTATGGACCTGGTCTGTTTTATATATGGTTATCAAAAAAACCAAAATACTCTTAATTAAATCAACACCAAAAAAAGAACAAACAAAAATAAACACACCAACGAACGCTTTACCATGATAATAAATATATTTGAACAGTTTTCAAGCCCAGAACTTTTAATAACCCCCACAATCACTATTTCAATACTTATTCCCCTCATACTTATTCACCACAAACCCAAGCTTTTAGGAAACCAGATAACAACAGCCATCTGCTGACTATTTAAAATAATCATGATCAACATAACCAACCAGCTAAGCAAATACGGACAAAAGTGGTGCCGAATTCTGACTAGTCTTATACTTATTATCCTTCTATCAAACTTAACTGGCCTACTGCCCTATACTTTTACACCAACGTCGCAGCTATCAGTAAATATGGCAATAGCAGTTCCGCTGTGACTAGCCACAGTGATCACCGGACTAATAAAAAAGCCATCAATCGCACTAGCCCACATACTACCAGAAGGCTCACCAACCCCACTAATCCCGTTTATAATTTTGATCGAAACCATTAGCCTAATAATACGACCACTAGCCCTCGGAGTCCGACTTACGGCCAACATTACCGCAGGCCACCTTCTTATAACCATAGTAAGCTCAGCAACACTTAACTTTATTAACACTAACATTACTCTCAGTATTCTAACATCACTTTTACTCTTCCTGCTAACCATTTTAGAACTAGCAGTAGCCTGCATTCAAGCTTACGTGTTTGTCCTACTAATCATCCTATATCTACAAGAAAATACATAATGACCCACCAACTTCATCAATATCACTTAGTCGACCCAAGCCCATGGCCCCTAACAGGGGCCATGGGTTCCATGCTCCTAGCCTCAGGCCTAGCACTGTGGTTTCACACAGGCGCAATAACAGTACTTAAACTAGGCCTACTAATCCTTGCACTCACCATAATCCAGTGGTGACGAGATGTGGTACGAGAAAGCACCTATCAAGGACATCATACAAAAGGGGTTCAAAAAAATATACGATATGGTATAATCCTATTCATCACATCAGAGGTGTTCTTCTTCCTTGGGTTCTTTTGAGCATTATACCACGTAAGTCTGGTACCTACACCCGAACTTGGAGCAGAATGACCACCAACAGGCATTACCCCCCTAAACCCAACAGAAGTCCCCCTACTTAATACAGCAGTCCTCCTTTCATCAGGGGCAACAATTACATGATCACACCATACAATAATAAGCGGAAATAAAAAAGAAGCTACCTCCGCCCTAATAATTACTATTATTCTTGGTATCTATTTCACAGCCCTACAAGCATCAGAATACCTAGAAACACCTTTTACCATCTCAGACAGCGTATACGGCTCACTATTCTTTGTATCCACGGGGTTTCACGGCCTTCACGTAATAATTGGAACCTCCTTCCTTATAATCTGCTTACTTCGACTTATAAAACACCATTTCACAATTACTCACCACTTTGGATATGAGGCAGCAATCTGGTATTGACACTTCGTAGATATCGTCTGACTTCTTCTATATGTTTCAGTATACTGATGAGGATCCTATTTCTTTAGTATATAAGTACATATGCCTTCCAAGCATCTAGCCCCTACAGGGAAGAAATAATAAACCTTACTATACTTATCCTTCTATCACTAGCAACAGCACTATTATTATACACAATTAACATCCACACCGTAACCAAACCAGATATCAACAAACTTTCGCCATACGAATGCGGCTTTGACCCAATAGGAAATGCCCGAACCCCAATTTCCATTCAGTTCTTTTTAATTGCTATTCTATTCATCCTATTTGACTTAGAAATCATTCTACTACTCCCAATCCCATGAAGCATGAGTACTAACCCCCCTAACACCTCAATCACCCTAATCACAACACTCCTGACCATCCTCACACTAGGCCTAATATATGAGTGACTTCAAGGAGGACTAGAATGAGCAGAGTTCTGCGGTAGTCTCTAATAGACATCTGATTTCGACTCAGAAGAACTTACTTATCTAAGCCACAGCAATGGAGCTAATAAAAACCACACTATATTTTACCTTTATAATTACTATTGTAAGCCTATCCACACAACACAAACATCTTATACTCGCCCTTATATGCGTAGAAACAATAATACTTACCATATTTACAGTGTTAGTTATATTTACCTCAACTTCACTCACTATCTCACAAACCCCAATACCAATCATCCTTCTCACTATCTCAGTATGTGGGGCAGCTGTTGGGTTAAGCCTTGTAGTTGCAATCACACGAACTCACGGAAACGACTTCCTAAGTAACCTAAACCTATTATAATGCTAAAAATAATATTTACAACAGCAATATTAATCCCAACTATCATAACACTAAAACCTAAAACACTATACCCGGTAACAACCTCCTACGCATTTATACTTGCTCTTATTAGCATAAGCTTCATAGAACCCAACTCCAACACACACCTATTCACCGACCATACATCAGCCCCACTATTATTATTATCATACTGACTTCTCCCAATAACAATATTAGCTGGCCAATATTCAACAATCAAAGAGCCAATGCAACGGCAACGAACACTACTAGCTACGCTTGTACTATTACAACTACTCATCGCTATAACATTTACAGTTTACAATCTAACCTTAATATATATTATATTTGAGTCCACACTTATCCCAACAATAATTATCATTACGCGATGGGGTCAACAAGCTGAGCGACTCACTGCAGGCACATATTTTATACTTTACACCCTAACAACCTCAATACCATTACTAATAGCAATCCTATTTCTTAATAACTCATCCCACACACCAACCCTATTCATACAAATAATCCAACAACCCAACACAAAAATAGAAATCATACTATGAATAGCCTGCCTAACTGCCTTCCTAGCAAAAATACCAATCTATGGACTACACTTATGACTTCCCAAAGCCCATGTAGAAGCCCCAATTGCAGGATCCATAGTACTAGCTGCCATTCTACTAAAACTAGGCGGATATGGCATTATACGAATAATACAGACCCTCCCAACAACAAAAACAGATATGTTCCTACCATTTATCGTCTTATCCTTATGGGGGGCTACTTTAGCTAACTTGACCTGTCTACAACAAACAGACCTAAAATCTCTCATTGCCTACTCATCCGTAAGCCACATGGGCTTAGTAATTGCAGCAATCATTATTCAAACACAATGAAGCTTATCCGGAGCCATAGCCCTAATAATTGCCCACGGCTTTACCTCATCAGCACTTTTCTGTCTAGCCAACTCCACCTATGAGCGAACTAAAACCCGCATTATAATGCTCACACGGGGGTTCCATAATACCCTGCCAATAATCACAGTCTGGTGGTTACTTAGCAACCTAATAAACATTGCAACCCCGCCTAGTATAAATTTCACAGGCGAATTATTAATTGCATCATCCATATTCAACTGATGTCCAACAACAATCATCATATTCGGACTATCAATACTAATTACCGCATCATACTCACTACACATATTTCTATCTACACAGACAGGAACACCCATATTAAACACCCCGGTCCAACCAACACACTCACGAGAACATCTTTTAATAACACTCCACATCATTCCCCTAATCCTTATTTCATTAAAACCCGAACTAGTAATCAGAGTGTGTGTAATTTAAAAAAAATATCAAGCTGTGACCATGACAATAGAACCTTATTCTCGCACACCGAGGGTGTCCCAAGACCTGCTAAATCTTTAACCTGGAATTAAACGCCAGCCCCCTCTACCAAAGGATAATAGTCTTCCACTGGTCTTAGGCACCAAAACTCTTGGTGCAAATCCAAGTGGTAGAATATGAACCTAATCGCCCCAACAATTACTATAACTATCATCATTTCTCTGACAATATCAGCAATTAAACCAAAAATAGCTAAAAACACCCTAATACTACTTTTTACACTCAGTTTAATCCCAGTTAACCACATATTAAACAATAACAGCGAGCTTACCGTATCCTCGACACCCATAATTACAATAGCAACTGAAAATATCAATATTTCAATCACACTAGACACCTTGTCTTTATTATTCATCCCAGTCGCCTTATTCATTACATGGTCAATTACAGAATTCTCAACCTGATATATGTCAACAGACCCAGATAATAATAAGTTCATTAGTTATCTCTTAACCTTCCTAATTGCAATAATACTTATCATCACAGCAAACAACATGTATCAACTTTTTATCGGCTGAGAGGCTGTAGGCATTATGTCTTTTTTACTCATTGGTTGGTGACACGGACGACAAGACGCTAACTCCGCAGCTCTTCAGGCCATTATCTATAACCGCATCGGGGATATCGGCCTTATTGTAGCAACTGCCTGATTAATAACCAAGTCCTCAATAAATATCCAAGAACTTCTAAACCAATATGAAACGACAAGTCTTATCCCAATAATAGGCTTACTAGCAGCAGCCACAGGAAAATCCGCACAATTTGGACTTCACCCGTGGCTTCCATCAGCTATAGAGGGCCCTACCCCAGTCTCAGCCCTACTTCACTCCAGCACTATAGTTGTAGCAGGGATTTTCCTATTAATTCGCTTGCACCCCATACTAAATAATAAAACCATAATAACTATATCCTTAATCCTGGGAGCAACAACAACCATATTTGCCGCCGCCTCAGCATCCACCCATCTTGACATTAAAAAAATCATCGCCTTATCAACCACAAGTCAACTAGGACTAATAATAACCATAATCGGACTAAATCAGCCAACTCTGGCTTTTCTACACATAGTTACCCACTCCTTCTTCAAAGCACTTTTATTCCTTTGTTCGGGATCATTCATCCACAACTTAAACAATGAACAAGACATTCGAATAATGGGAGGCCTTATAAATACCTCCCCAATAACTGCCTCATTCCTAGTTATCGCTAATCTTTCACTTATAGGAATACCATTCTTATCCGGCTTCTACTCAAAAGATACTATCATTGAAACAATAATAAATTCCCACACTAACTCATGAACCATTACAATTACATTAGTTGCTACTGTTCTCTCAGCTTTTTACAGCACTCAAATTATTATCACAGCACTTACAGGATACCCACGCATTACCATTAATAACCATAAAGAAATAAAAAACATCCTTTACCCATTAACCCGTTTAATGACAGCTTCCATCCTTGCAGGGTACATAATAAAAATCTCAACCCTACAAACTACGTCAACAATCACTATGCCCAAGACAATCAAATTAACAGCGCTTATTGCCATAATGGTAGGAATCGCATTATCAAAAGATATTTCTTATATAACTAACCAATCAAAACCACACAAACTAAACGTACTTTACACATTATTCAATCAAATAGCTTTCTTTAACATCCCACACCGAGCTATCACAATAGGCACCTTAAAAATAAGCCAACAAGCTTCGACGGAACTAGTAGACCTCTGAACCCTAGAAAGCTGAGGACCAAAGGGCCTATCAAACTCCCTTATCCACACAATTCACTTATCAACACAACAAAAAAACCTAATTAAAAACTATATAACCACCTTCACCATAACCGTAATAATCTCACTCATCCTGATGGCCCCTAAATGGTCGTAAACCGCCCAGCCGGGATCAACTAAGAATGATCAAAATAGAAAATAAAACTACTAACAACCCCCAAGAACAAACAATTAAACCAACGCCCCCATCAAAATAAAAAACACCGCCACTATTAACCTCCAAACACACTAAATCCTCTCAATCAACATAAGTCAACAGATCACCAACCCCGCTAAAAAACACCAATAGTAAAATAGTCAGTGCAGTTAGCATAAAAATAATAACATACTTAAGCCCTCCAACCTTTAATATATCCCCCTTATCTTTTTCCACACTAACACAGTAACCAAAAACCACCACCAACCCACCCAAATATACAATATATATCACTAAAGCTGCAAACGTTCGACCAAGAAGTACCATAAAAACACAACAAAAAAAAGAAACCCCTATAATAGAAATCACCCCATGATACGGCACAGAAGCCACCCCCAAAGCCACAATACCAAAAACAATAAACATTATAACAAAACCGAACAAATAATTCATTATGATCATAACTTTTGCTCTATAGAGACCTGCGGTCTGAAAAACCACCGTTGTAAATCAACTACAAAAATATGCCCAACCATTCGCTTATATTATTCAACCTCTTACCAGTCGGATCAAATATCTCCACGTGATGAAACTTCGGCTCAATACTACTATCCTGTTCAATCCTACAAACATTGACCGGCTTTTTTCTAGCAATTCACTATACAGCCAACATCAACCTAGCATTCTCATCTATCATTCATATCACACGAGACGTACCATACGGCTGAATTATACAAAACCTACATGCCATCGGAGCATCTATATTCTTCATCTGTATCTATGTACACATCGCACGAGGGCTGTACTACGGATCCTACCTAAATAAAGAAGTCTGACTATCAGGAACCATACTATTAGTTATTCTAATAGCAACAGCCTTCTTTGGCTATGTATTACCATGAGGACAAATATCATTCTGAGCAGCAACAGTAATTACCAACTTGCTCACAGCTGTACCATATTTAGGTAATACCCTTACAACCTGACTTTGAGGCGGGTTCTCAATCAGTGACCCAACACTTACCCGATTCTTCGCCCTGCACTTCATCCTGCCCTTCACCATTATCTCAATATCGTCGATCCACATTATATTACTTCATAACGAAGGCTCAAACAACCCACTTGGAACTAACTCAGACATCGACAAAATCCCATTCCACCCCTACCACTCTCATAAAGACGCACTCCTATTAACCATCCTAATTACCCTCTTATTTATTATTATATCATTCACCCCAAACATCTTTAATGACCCAGAAAACTTTTCTAAGGCCAACCCATTAGTAACACCACAACACATTAAACCTGAATGGTACTTCTTATTCGCCTATGGCATTCTTCGTTCTATCCCAAATAAATTAGGGGGGACAATTGCCCTACTAATATCAGTAGCCATTCTAATTACAGCACCATTCACTCATACTTCCTATGTACGATCAATAACCTTCCGACCAATAGCACAACTCATATTCTGAGCATTAATCGCCACTTTTATTACAATCACGTGAGCAGCCACTAAACCAGTTGAACCGCCATTCACAATTATTGGACAAACAACGTCAATTCTATACTTCTCATTCTTCATTATAAACCCTATTTTAGGCTGGTCAGAAAATAAAATTTCAATCAACCAGTAGTGCTCTAATAGCTTAAACTTAAAGCATTGTTTTTGTAAACCAAAGCTGGACTACCCCTTAGAGCATCAAAAAGAGAACACCCATCTCTAGTCCCCAAAACTAGCATTTTAATTTAAACTACTTTTTGAAAAAATAACTCTCCTAGGACCCCCCCCCTACCCCCCCCACAAATTTTAACCCAATTTCCCGGACTATAATGTATCTCTTATATTATGTCTTTATTTCACTATGTATAATCATACATTAATGATTTGCCTCACGCCTATTGAACCGGAATTATACTATAATTATTTGTATATAAAAGTGGGATATTACATGAAATTTGTCTCCACATTTCCAGACGTTCCATGGTAGCAGGGATATTAATTATTAGTAATCATGACTATCCTGTTCCAAGTGGTGTCCCATGCTCTAGTCCTGCCCGTGAAATCCTCTATCCTTCCATCATTAACACACAGTCCCGCTTTTCACGTCCATATATTGTAACTCCTCCATTGATGTTCTTTCCAAGACCGCTGGTTACACCTTCAAGATCATCTCAATGGCCCGGAACCATCCCTCCCTACTAGCTTTTTCCAAGGCCTTTGGTCGCACCCGTTATATTGGTACATATCACCTCATGTTCTTATCAGCCTGCTCGCTCCACCCCTGGTATTCCTTTTTATCTCTACCTTTCACCTGACACCCATATATGCTCGTTACCGTTCCCCTCACCGGGGTAGACCATTTAGTCCGGGTGGAGCTATATTCTTGGCCTAGCATATTCCCTATATGGCAATAATTCTTAATGCTTGTTTGACATATTTTTTCCTTGACCCAAAATTTTCATTATTTTATTATTAAATATTTGCCGGTGATTGTGCTTTTTTTTCACTCCAATTTTTAAAATTGAAGCTACAGCAATCCGACAATACTATAATATAATAAGCGCCCATAAATTTCACAATAAAATATTTTCACACGTATGCATCCAAAATCCCGCCCCGCCCCACGACTAAAAAAAAAGTTAGTATAAAATTTTCAAACACATTTTAAATGTCCCGTATTTTACCCTTTTTACCCCCACAGAGAGTTCAAGTGTCAAAATCACCCCCCCAACAAAAATAGTTATCCCGCCTACATTACACACCAAAACCCGAATTTTTATATAT